TATAAAATACGATAAAGACTAATATTATAAAGACAACAAACCCATTGTTACGTTTCCACATCAAAGTCAAATATAGTACTTAGTTCTTTTTTCTTTCATTTAATGCCTATTGGTGTTCCAAAAGTACCTTTTCGAAGTCCTGGAGAGGAAGATGCATCTTGGGTTGACGTATAGTGCGACTTGTCAGATATATTGGGCCATATGGTATTTCCCCGTTCTCTCCCCCGATCGAGATATCCTCTGTTTCGCCCAAGAAAGATTCATTGAATCATCAAAAAGTTGGAGCGTGACGTGCATTTTTGGGGGATTCAAATTAATATTATCAATTCGAATAATTTATGGTTGACTTGTTGGTTGGACTAATAAAATGAAATATCCAGGCTCCGTTTAGAAAAAACCCAATTGGTAAGGTAATATATCTATGATTACTACTTATAATTATAAGCGATTTTATTAAAGAGAAGTAATCTCAAACTCTTAATCAATCGATAATATAGATGAATATTTTTCGGAAGGTATGAAATGAATTGAAAAAAAAAAGAAGTGGTAATGGGAACATTTGTCCTATATGTGCAAATCGAAATCGGGCAGATCTTTACCCGGAGTAGAGCATAAACCTAAAAAGATTGAAGGGGCCATTCAGGAACAAGAAAATGACATCGTGATTTGAATTGGATCTCGATGAACCAATACATCAATGAGAAGTTAATTCGATAAGTTTAGTGAATTCTTATTTTTTTTTTATTTAGTTCTATTATAGTTATAGGGAAAAGGGCCAAAACTTATCTTTATCGAAAAATAGAAGAAAACAAAGTAGAAGTTAAAAAGAGCCTACTATGATAAAAGAAGGAGGACTAAAATTTACACATTGATTCTTTTTTTTCGCAATTTTTTTGAACCGTATGCGCCAAAAGGTGCATGTACGGTTCTTAAGGGATACAATTTTACCCTAATCAACCGACTTTATCGAGAAAGATTACTTTTTTTAGGCCAAGAGGTTGATAGCGAGATCTCGAATCAACTTATTGGTCTTATGGTATATCTCAGTATCGAAGACGATACCAAAGATCTGTATTTGTTTATAAACTCTCCTGGCGGATGGGTAATACCTGGAGTAGCTATTTATGATACTATGCAATTTGTGCGACCAGATATACATACAATATGCATGGGATTAGCTGCTTCAATGGGATCTTTTATCCTGGTCGGAGGAGAAATTACCAAACGTCTAGCATTCCCTCACGCTTGGCGCCAATGAGGTTTTTATTTGATAGAAAAAAGAAGACTATGCCTTCGCCATATAAAATATGTAATAATAGCATGGCACTTCGAATTCGATATGAGAAAATTTTGTTATTCTTTTTGCAAAACATTAATTAGATTATATATCGAGAGAGTAGTATGAAATAAAAGGTACTTCTGATTTTATCTTATCTATCGGGAGTCCGGTTCAGCGTCACAAACTTTTTTGTTTTCACACCGGAGTGTTCTTAACAATATTTATGTTATGAAAGAGTACGAAAATAAAAAAAACAAGATTATTTTTTCCTTATTTTATTTGATCGGATCAAAAAGAAACTTTGGGATTGCTGAATCACAGACAAATCACAGACAAAATTTATAATAAATATATAAAGCAACGGAGCCATCATAGTATTTTTTAACTCCTCGGAAAGGAAGGGTGGTAATTTGATCATTTACCAATCTGGGTCTGATAGACCCTATTTTTTCTCTTTTTTCAATGTAAGGTAAAGGTCAATTCTATTAGAGAGCCGTATGCAATGCACAAAAGATGCCCGTACGGTTGTTCAATTCTATCTTTTTTTCTGGTTATTCTTTATCTTTCTTTCTTTTCTCTTCGCTTCATCATGCGAGATACGAGATAGAGGAATCTTTTATTATGTTATATCATCAGGGTAATGATCCATCAACCTGCTAGTTCTTTTTATGAAGCGCAAACGGGTGAATTTATCTTGGAAGCGGAAGAACTGCTGAAACTGCGTGAAACCCTCACAAGGGTTTATGTACAAAGAACAGGCAAACCCTTATGGGTTGTATCCGAAGACATGGAAAGGGATGTTTTTATGTCAGCAACAGAAGCGCAAGCTTATGGAATTGTTGATCTTGTAGCGGTTAAATAAAAATAGCACGGATTTCGCGCAAATCACAGATTTGCGATTTTATCTTCTTACCGGGTTTAATATTCTATTCAATAGAATTAACTCATAATCATCCGGTTAGGATCGATCTAAACCAGCCCATTATGTATATGATTCACCATGCCAACCATTAAACAACTTATTAGAAATACAAGACAGCCAATCAGAAATGTCACGAAATCCCCCGCTCTTCGGGGATGCCCTCAGCGTCGAGGAACATGTACTAGGGTGTATGTGCGACTCGTTCAGATCATGGGCTGGGCCAACGGAAAGAAAACCATTTTTCCAGTAAGAATGATCAGTACCGGTGAATAGGATAGAATAGAAGACCCCACTCCCTA